GAGCAGGTACTAATATTTTGGATTCGTGTATTTCAGTTAAAAGACCTGAAGTAGCAAAGCCCTGGGTAAAAATAGCACTTGGTCCAATTATTGTGCTTAGAAGATTTTTATTTTTTTTGAAATACGGGACTATATGAATCAGGGAAAAACTCCATGAAAGGAAGATTAATGATTCATATAAATCACTTAGTGGAAAATGTCCTGAATAAACCCAACGAGTAACTAATAATCCTGTTATACAGGAAAAAGTCATTATCATCCCCTTTTCGGATGAATCATATAGTTTTACGATTTCATCGACTAAAAAAGTTATGAAATGAATTGTAATTACAATTGAAACAATCGAAAAAGAAATATGAGTTAATATATGCTCTAAAGTTGAAAATATCATAATTTTTTTTAAGGAGTCCCATAATTATAAAAAGGAAATTGGAAATTGAATTCATTATAGGATCTATTTACTTTTTTTAGGAGATGACATGCCGCCACTCGGACTCGAACCGAGATGCTCTAGCACTGCTTCCTAAGAGCAGCGTGTCTACCAATTTCACCATAGCGGCTTGTCTTGAATTCATAATACCCTATGAATAAGCAATCGTCTAGATTTAAGAATTAAATTGTTGCAATCTTTTTTAGGAAAGATTCAAATTGATGAATAAAAATTCGTTCAAATAGGTATTTGAAGGTTCATTATTTGAATTTAGGGTCTTAGTTTTATTGTGTATTTTAGACTCTCCTCGACTTGAACTCTTGGAAAACTAGATAGTCCAACTATGAATTAAGGGATAGAACCCCCCCCAAAAAAAAAACATTTTTGTTTTGTTTTAATGAACTGTTTTTGATTTATTTGATTTCAAACATCGAAACCAAAAAATCCATTTTATCAATGAACAAAAAAATTTGTTAAGTGTTTTTGAGTGGATTGATGGAAATAAATATATGGGAGTCTATATAGGAATTCATAGAAAATCCAAAAAGAAGAAAGTTGCACAAAAAGGTTTAGAATTTTAATCAATTAGTTTCAATGATTTTGATTTTTTACTCGCCTTTCTATAGAGAAAACGTGGATCTAGAGAAAAAAGAAAACCTTATATTATTGCTTATATTATTGTAAGAAACAGGCTGATGGGGAAAATAATACTCCCCACCTTGGAAATGAGAAAATATACTAAAAAGACAATTACGTATCTTATGTTTTTTTGTCAAAAAAAAAAGGATTCTTTTTTTTTTTTTTGAATTCAGTACGGTAAAGAGAAAAATCCTTATTMTAATTCTAAGAGTGAAACAAATTCCATTTCCTATTGATTAACTCAACAGGGAATGGAAAGCGGAAATTTTATTTTCGAAACGAAATGAGTCAATTTTTGAGTCAAGCCGATTCAGATTATTGTAACATGTTATGTTTTATTACTTATTTTATTTGTTTGTTGGACAAAAAAACTTTTTGAATTTCCGGTAGAAATAGATTTCCCTAAGGAAAACGCTTTTAACGCTGCCCAATACCCCTTCCTTTTCCAAAAATTTTTACGAATACGCTTTTTTGATGCAGAAGTACGTTTTTTTGGAACTGCCATTTAAATCAAAATTAAGAGATTACTCATTGGTATAGCTGGATGTGAAAGACATCTATTCTTCAAAAGAAATTTGCGCTTTGCCAATTCATTATGTATTTCTTTTCTAGATAATATTTTTGATTCTAAAAATAAAAAAGAATACATAAGATGCGTGAAAGATATGGGAAAATTGCATAAACTATTTTTATTACTAAAAATAAAAGAATATTCTTTTATTTTTTAGTAACTTCTCAAATTCGCGAAAAATATGCCTAATTTAACTTGAATTTGAAAGTTCGAAGGAGACTAGTAATTAATCTGCTTTTTTCATATGATTTGACCAATTGTAACTTCTTGATTTGAATATTTGAAGTATTTAGCAGAAACTTCTAAAGAATAAGTATAAAAAGAAATAAAAATTCAAAAATTCTATTTCTATTTAAGTTATTAAGTTAGTGCATATCTTTATTTTTTTATTGACTCCTTTCAAAAAGAGGTAAGATCCGGTGAATCGGAAACAATTAATATTAATTAAGAATTAAAAAACTTTTTTTATGGAACAGACATATCAATATGCGTGGATCATACCTTTCCTTCCACTTCCAGTTCCTATGTTAATAGGAGTCGGACTTCTTCTTTTTCCGACAGCAACAAAAAATCTCCGGCGTATGTGGGCTTTTTCGAGTATTTTATTGTTAAGTATAGTCATGATTTTTTCAACTAATCTGTCTATTCAGCAAATAAAAAGCAGTTCTATCTATCAATATGTATGGTCTTGGACCCTCGATAATGATTTTTCTTTAGAATTCGGCTACTTGATCGATCCACTTACTTCTATTATGTCAATGTTAATCACTACTGTTGGAATTATGGTTCTTATTTATAGTGATAATTATATGGCTCACGATCAAGGATACTTGAGATTTTTTGCTTATATGAGTTTTTTC